TTTGAAATCAGTATTGATAGTTACGTTTCAGGCGGGACAAAAAATTACAGTGACAGTTATGTTTATAGTTTCATTTGTAATGAAAGTATAAGTGGTAGTGAAAGTAGGAATTCTAGTATGAGAACTAGTGTTAATGGCACTGATTTCAATAAAAGAGGAAGATCTAATGATTTTGATATAAATCAAAAATACAGACATTTATGGGTTCAGTGCGAAAATTGTTATGAATTAAATTATAAAAAAGTGTTTAAGTCAAATCTGAATATTTGTGAACAGTGTGGATATCATTTAAAAATGAGTAGTTCAGAGAGAATCAAACTTTTGATTGATCCGGGGACTTGGGATCCTCTGGATGAGAATATGGTCTCGACGGACCCCATTGAATTTAATTCAGAGGAGGAACCTTATAGAGATCGTATTAATTTTTATCAAAGAACGACAGGTTTAACTGAAGCTGTTCAAACAGGCATAGGTCGACTAAATGGTATTCCCGTAGCAATTGGGGTCATGGATTTTCAGTTCATGGGAGGGAGTATGGGATCCGTAGTAGGCGAGAAAATCACCCGTTTGATCGAATATGCTACTAATAAATCTCTACCTGTTATTATTGTATGTGCTTCTGGAGGAGCACGCATGCAAGAAGGAAGTTTGAGCTTGATGCAAATGGCTAAAATATCTTCTGCTTTATATAATTATCAATTAAATAAAAAGTTATTCTATGTATCAATTCTTTCATCTCCTACAACTGGTGGAGTTACAGCCAGTTTTGGTATGTTGGGAGATATAATTATTGCTGAACCTAATGCCTACATTGCATTTGCGGGTAAAAGAGTAATTGAACAAACATTGAATAAGACAGTACCCGACGGTTCACAAGCGGCTGAGTATTCATTCCATAAGGGCTTATTCGATCCAATCGTACCACGTCATCTTTTAAAAGGTGTTCTGGGTGAGTTATTTCAGTTCCATGGTTTCCTTCCCTTGACTTCAAATTTAAATTTTAAAAATTCAATTTGAAAATTAAAGTACAGCACTAGATTCAGTTATTTGTAGTGAGCAGTAATTCATCGTGACCAAAAAAACTGATAAAAATGACGTTTGGCAACATTAATTCTGCTTGTAGTAAGAGTCAGAAGTTTTGGATAATTACTTTTCTTTTTTCCTACAGATCCATTTTATTTGTATTTTACCTCTATTCCTGATTAAAATTGGAAACCCTCTATTAACAGGATAAAAGATTAATTTTTTTCTTCCTAGGAATTTTTTTTTTCCAAAAAAAATGAAGTCAAAAAATTAAGTTTTATATATATATGATATGTTTGATATGTTTTATTTTTTATATTTTTATATAATCTATTTTTTGAATTTAATTAATATAATAATATTTTAATTAATATATAATAAAAATAAATAATTTTTGAATATTAATATTTTATTTAAATTTAAATGAAATAATTTAGTATTATAATTATTTATAATTTATAAATTTAAATTAAATAATATTAAATATTAATAAATAAATAATAAATATATATAAATATAATATAAATATATAATAAATAATAAAAATACAAAATATAAATATAATATATAATTAAATAAAATTAAATATAAAATAGAATTATTAAATATAACTTATATATATATATATAATAAGAAATATAATTTATATATTTATTATATTTAATTCTAATTTATATTTATATAATTAATTTATATAATTAATTCTAATTTTATAATTCAAATATAATTTATAATTCAAAAATGAGTAATAAAAATAATGCAAGTAATAATATAAAATATTATTAATGTATAATAATAAAAAAAAAATATATATATTAGTATAATAAATATAGAATAAAATATCTATATAGTAATAGAAGCGATCCCTATATCTTCCGAAAACCCATTTTTTGACTTTTATGATGAATCCCTCTTGTATCGGATTAGTTAGAGTCGCGAACTAATAAAAACGTCTTACTTATTATAATTCTAAAGAAGATAAGAATGAAAACAGAATAAAAAACTTTATTAAATGGAATTCTTATTTGTATAGAAAGATAAATAGATACACTTAATGTAATGTAGTTTTACATTTCTTGCACTTATTAATAATATTCCTTTGCATTTATTAACTACTTAATATTACTTATAATAGATATACTACTTATCATAAGATATCTTTATAAGAGGTTAAAATTTTAAATTGAGGCACCCATTCTATGACAGATTCCAACTTACCCTCTATTTTTGTGCCTTTAGTAGGCCTAGTATTTCCGGCAATTGCAATGGCTTCTTTATTTCTTTATGTCCAAAAAAATAAGATTGTCTAGCTGCGACTGACGTATGGGACAAAATCTCATCAAGTTATTTCAATCAACGCTGGATCATCATTTAGGTATCTATTTTTTTAGTGGAATGTGGTACGATACAATATGTGGCTTCTTGCAAATACAAATGAAAGAAAGAGCCGTTTTGCGTGCGTATACATTATATCTGTATAAATGCATGTATATGCAGGTATAGCTCTGGTCAAAAGCGGATCATCAAATATTTAAAGTGGAAAGTCAATGTATCTAACCAATTACTCCTAATGGTTCACATCAAGTACTAGTTGATGAGAGTTACCTTGGGAGTACGAAAAGAAAAGTAAAATTCATTTGGTTTATTCTCCCAACTCCAGTCGAATGCAATTGGATCTAATATAGTATGAACTGGCGATCAGAACATATATGGATAGAGCTTATAATGGGGTCTCGAAAAACAAGTAATTTTTTCTGGGCCTGTATCCTTTTTTTAGGTTCACTAGGATTCTTAGTCGTTGGAACTTCCAGTTATCTTGGTAGGAATCTGATATCCGTATTTCCATATCAGCAAATATCTTTTTTTCCACAAGGGATTGTGATGTCTTTCTATGGAATTGCGGGTCTATTCATTAGCTCCTATTTGTGGTGCACAATTTTGTGGAATGTAGGTAGTGGTTATGATCGATTCGATAGAAAAGAAGGAATAGTGTGTATTTTTCGTTGGGGATTTCCTGGAAAAAATCGTCGTATTTTCCTTCGCTTCCTTATGAGCGATATTCAGTCAATCAGAATGGAGGTTAAAGAGGGCCTTTATACTCGCCGCGTTCTTTATATGGAAGTCAGGGGACAGGGAACTATTCCCTTGACTCGTACTGATGAGAATTTAACTCCACGAGAAATTGAACAAAAAGCTGCGGAATTAGCCTATTTCTTGCGCGTACCAATTGAAGTATTTTGAAATTAAATGGGGAATGAATACTTTCCCAGCATGAGGGAAGGAATTCAGTAATCCTCTTCTTCTTTTTTTAAGACAACTGAAGTTTCTTCAGAATGCTCATTCAAATGGAACATGTTAGATTCTATTTATTCTGTTGATGTGGTGACCCTTAGAATAAAGCAAAAGCAGGGGGACGTATATGGAACAAAAAAAACGACTAAACTGTAATAAGAAGCAACTTTTTGTCTGCCAAAAATTTTTTATGTGTATGGAGTTCAACTCAATTCTTTCTTTCATACGAGTAACAAGTATAATAAGTATGGATTCATCACATATACTCGAACCGGACATTTCAAAATAGAGAATTCATCTTTTCTTTTTAGTGTTTAGGCCCAAATTCCATTTTAGAATTGATATACTAGATACAGATCGATCATATCTCATAAAATTTCTCTCTTTTTTTGTCAACTGATCTTTTATCTTTCATTTTGCTCCTTGAGAAACAAACGATTGGATCTCTCATAACCATCCAAATTTTCTCTTCTCTCGTTTTGTCACCTATTTCGGATTTCATCATCAATATTCTTCAGAAATATCTCCTCTTTTCGGGGTAAAACACTTCAAAATAATTACTTGATCCCCAGTGGAGTTCTTTCGTCTCATAATTTGAATAATATTCTTCAAGTGGTTTTTCGAGCATTCATCGAAAAGAACAAAGAAGGATACAATTGGTTCTAATTTGTTCAATTGAAATATCTGGGAACCATTTTTTTTTTCATCCGAAACAGACCCTATCTTTATTCTATTTCTATATTTAGATCCAAGGACTAAATATAAATAGAGGACTAAATAATTATACAAAAATTGGGAATAGATCCATTCCATACCTTGTTAGAGAACTCATGCTTCAGAGAAAGATCAGATAAGATAAAGTCAACAAATAAAATGAAGCAGGTTCATTAACAATTCACAAATAAAAGAAAAGTGAAAAAAAAAAGAAAGCATGGATTTTCCTTCCATATCTCGCATCTATAGTATTTTTACCCTGGTGGGTCTCTCTCTCATTTAATAAATGTCTGGAACCTTGGGTTAATGATTGGTGGAATACCAGGCAATCCGAAACTTTCTTGAATGATATTCAAGAGAAAAATGTTCTAGAAAAATTCATAGAATTAGAAGAACTATTTTTGTTGGACGAAATAATAAAGGAGTACCCCGAGACACATCTACAAAGGCTTCGTATAGGAATCCACAAAGAAACAATACAATTGGTCAAAATACATAATGAATATAATTTACATAGCATTTTGCATTTCTCGACGAATATAATATGTTTCGCTATTCTAAGTGGTTATTTTATTCTGAGTAATGAAAAACTTGTCATTCTTAATTCTTGGGTTCAGGAATTCTTATATAACTTAAGTGACACAATAAAAGCCTTTTCTATTCTTTTAGTCACGGATTTATGGATCGGATTCCACTCTCCACATGGTTGGGAACTAATGATTGGTTCGGTCTACAACGATTTTGGATTGGCACATAACGATCAAATTATATCCGGTCTTGTTTCCACCTTTCCAGTCATTCTAGATACAATTGTGAAATATTGGATTTTCCATTATCTAAATCGTGTATCTCCTTCACTTGTAGTCATTTATCATTCAATGAATGAATGAGAATGAAGAACTCATTTGATCTCCTGATATCAATCAAATCAGAATCTTTCTTCGTGCACAACAAAATTTAAATTTGACTTACTCTTTCTTTATTGTTTATTCAAGGTATTCGTCCTATATTCCAGGACAATTATTTCAGTACAACAACAGACTCATGGATAGGGAACTCTATTAGCTACCTACCTAATTTATTGTAGAAATTCGGGGATCAATGATTGGACCATGCAAAATAGAAAGACTTTTTCTTGGGTAAAGGAGCAGATGGCTCGATTTATTTCTGTATCGATCGTGATATATGTAATAACTCAGACATCTATTTCAAATGCATATCCTATTTTTGCGCAGCAGGGTTATGAAAATCCGCGAGAAGCAACTGGACGAATTGTCTGTGCCAATTGCCATTTAGCTAATAAGCCCGTGGATATTGAGGTTCCGCAATCTGTGCTTCCTGATACTGTATTTGAAGCAGTTGTTAGAATCCCTTATGATACGCAACTGAAACAAGTCCTTGCTAATGGCAAAAAGGGGGGTTTGAATGTGGGGGCTGTTCTTATTTTACCCGAGGGATTCGAATTAGCCCCTCCCGATCGTATTTCACCCGAGATGAAAGAAAAGATAGGCAATCTTTCTTTTCAGAGTTATCGTCCTACTAAAAAAAATATTCTTGTGGTAGGTCCTGTTCCTGGTCAGAAATATAGGGAAATCATCTTTCCTATTCTTTCTCCCGACCCTGCTACGAGGAAGGACGTTCACTTCTTAAAATATCCCATATACGTAGGCGGAAATAGGGGAAGGGGTCAGATTTATCCCGATGGGAGCAAGAGTAACAATACTGTCTATAATGCTACATCCACAGGTATAGTAAGCAGAATAGTACGTAAAGAAAAGGGCGGATATGAAATAATCATAACTGATCCATCGGATGGACATCAAGTGGTTGATATTATACCTCCAGGGCCGGAACTTCTTGTTTCGGAGGGTGAGTCTATCAAGCTTGATCAACTATTAACAAGTAATCCCAATGTGGGGGGGTTTGGTCAGGGAGATGCTGAGATAGTGCTTCAAGATCCGTTACGCGTTCAAGGTCTTTTGTTCTTCTTAGCATCTGTTATTCTAGCACAAATCTTTTTGGTTCTTAAAAAGAAACAGTTTGAAAAGGTTCAATTGTACGAAATGAATTTTTAGATCCAGGGATTCCTTAATACAAGTTGATAAAAAGGAAATGCCAAATTTTTTTTGATCGATACTATTCTATATTATGATCAAAAAAAAATTGTAAAGTCCTTTGTTTATTTTGTTTATACCGTTTTTGAGAGATGTCTAGAACTTATTACTTCTCTATAATAGGCCATTCATAATACTAGTAATAGATAATAGGTATACAAATACAATAAAAAGGAGGAGAATACAAAGCAAAGGATAAATAAAAGAGACAAATGCTTCTAGGAGGTATTATTAGTCTTTCTATTCTTCTATTCGACACAAGAAAAGGGATTTCCCTTTTCTTGTGTCGAGATAATAATGATTCTTTCTCCTGTTCGTCAAAGATAAGATTACTATTTTTTTTCCGGGTCTATCAGAACAGAACTTCTTTTTTTAGATTCATAAGAAGTAGTGAACAAATAAAAAAAAGGTAGGGGGGTGGTAATAATTTATTGAGCAAATGGAATTCCTTCAATTATTAAGTTGACTTAATAAATTTAGTCAAAAAAATTCAACCAAATTCTTTTTTGATGTCCCAGTTGAAATTGAAAAATTTGATTTTTACGCATATCTAAATCCCTATTATCTCATCACAGTTTAAATTTTATCTTTTTTTATAGAGTAAGGTTCTATGACTATATAAATTATTTGTGGGATGTCTCGTCTGTAGAAATCCATATCATATATAGAATATATACTTTGATCATCCAGAAAATTGATGAATTACCTTTTTTGCTTCGTCAGAGTTAAAAAATATGTTGTAGTAACAACAGAGAAACATGTAGTAACAACAGAGAGAGACTCTGAATTCATTAACGGATTCAATTCTTCAAAAACATCACCAGAAACAAAGGAATAAAGTATTGAAACATCAGAGCAAGGGATCCATTTTGTCATTTTTACAAGTAATAATATTTTTTTTTTTTTTTTATTATGTTGACTAGATAACTTTCCCACTTTTAGGTTATGGAATGAATCAAAGCTTCGCTATACAAGTAAGAACTCAGCAGGACCATACCCCCCGAATCAGACAAAACAAGGGGGTACGGTCCTGCTGAGTTCTTACTTTTTCATGTCTACAATCTAGTTCATCTTATTACTACAGAGATGAGCCTAATCCGGAATATGAACCATAAAAGAAAATACCGATTGAACCAATCACAGGAATACCAGTTACAGTACCTATCAGCCAAAGAGGAATCCTTCCAGTAGTATCGGCCATTTATCCCACTTTCCTCCACATTTCATCAAGTGGTCATGCTAGAGACAAAAACAGTCATGGATAATTATGAAGATAGTATCCTTCCAAATGGGATAAAAGAATCTCTACTATTTTCGTTCTTTCCCTCAATTGAAGAAGTAATTGGAAAATAAAACA